GACATAAGATCTAAATTGTAAAAAGAATCAAAAGTAGGGGATAACTCTTTTTTATCTATATTCTTGATTACTAATTCAGTTAAGAGGCCTCTATCAACAAGAAAAAAAGTGAATTCTTTTTTTCGTCAAATTATAGGAAAATAAAAAATTTTTGTTCTACGTCTTACGTATGTATATAGAATCCAAATTTTGTACCTTCTATACTCACTTATATATATACTTAGATACTTAGATTTATACTAATTAAACTTTGAATTCTAATATATTATTAATTATAATTATTTAATTTTTAATAAGATAAGATATCTTTATAAATAATAACAGGTACAAATAGTAAATTGAGGTATCCTTTATATGACAACTTTCGACTTTCCCTCGGTTTTGGTGCCTTTAGTAGGCTTAGTATTTCCGGCAATGGCAATGGCTTCTTTATTTCTTCATGTTCAAAAAAATAAGACTGTTTAGATCTGATGGGCCCAACTCTCATCCATTTTTTTTTTCAAAACTAAGACTTGTATCATAACGCAGATACCTATTTATTGTAAGAAGGTATAACATGCGGCGCTTCCGTCGAAAGGAGCTCTTTGACCTGTAGAAAGATGATATGGGGTAAAGGAATTATATCTATTTGAAAAAATCTCAGGATCGCCGGATGGCTGAACTGTAAAATCGGTACATCTATATCTATATATATATATCGATGGGATCATACGAAGGGTATGTTTTTATTTTAGATCTAACCAACTTGATAAATTACTCTTAAAGGTTTACATCAAACTAAGTACTAGTTGATGAGAGTTACTTCGGAAACAAAAAGAGTAAAGTCTAGGGTATTTTCTCAATTCCAATAAAACGAAACCGGATCAAGTATGAGTTGTCGATCAGAACATATATGGATACAACCTATAACGGGGTCGCGAAAAACAAGTAATTTATGCTGGGCCATTATCCTTTTTTTAGGTTCATTAGGATTCTTATTGGTTGGAACTTCCAGTTATCTTGGGAGAAACTTGATATCTTTATTTCCGTCTCAGCAAATCCTTTTTTTTCCACAAGGGATTGTGATGTCTTTCTATGGGATCGCGGGTCTCTTTATTAGCTCCTATTTGTGGTGCACAATTTCGTGGAATGTAGGGGGTGGTTATGATCGATTCGATAGAAAAGAAGGAATGGTATGTATTTTTCGTTGGGGATTCCCTGGAAAAAATCGTCGCATCTTCCTCCGATTCCTTATAAAGGATATTCAGTCCGTCAGAATAGAAGTTAAAGAGGGTATTTATGCTCGCCGTGTACTTTATATGGATATCAGAGGCCAGGGGGCCATTCCCTTGACTCGTACTGATGAGAATGTTACTCCACGGGAAATCGAACAAAAAGCTGCCGAATTGGCCTATTTCTTGCGTGTACCGATTGAAGTATTTTGAGAAATGAGCTGAGAGAATGAATGCTTTCTCAGCAGGAAGGAAAAACTAAAGAATCCCCCTTTTCTATACCATAACTTAACTGAAGTTTCTTCATAACGCTCATTCTAGTCAAAGAAGACGTATACGTAATGTAACAACCACAAAACAAAACTATTTTTGTGGTCTTTTATGTGTATGGAAATCTACACAACTTAATTCAATAACAAAAAAATAAGTAACAAATCGAAAAAATGGATTCATCCTTTCTATTTTATATCAAAGCATTTCGAAATACATAAATTTTTTTATTCCGGACTCTGAGTAGTCAGTGAAAATTTTTAAAAATAAAAATATAAGATATTTTGATATAATGGTAGAAAAGAATATTCATTACTTAAATAAAGCGGTTCTTTCAGGCAGTCATCGATTCGTCGAAAGGGGGATACTTGCTTCGAATTTAACCAATTACTATATCTGGAAACAATATAATATTTTTTTGTTAATTCTTTGAATTCTAAGTGGATTCTTAATCTATTTCTGTATTCTTTCTACATTCAAAGACTAACTCCGAAATCACAAATAAAAAAAAGTGAATAGATTAATAATTAATAAGTTCGATACTTTGTAATAGAACTCATGCATGAGAGAAATATTGGATGGCGTAGAGTCAACTAATGAGGTCGGTTCATTAAAATTAAAAATTAATAGATGAAATGAAAAAATGTCAAAAAAGAAAGCATTCACCCCTCTTTTATATCTTGCATCTATAGTATTTTTGCCCTGGTGGATTTCTCTCTCATTTAATAAAAGTCTGGAATCTTGGGTTACTTATTGGTGGAATACTAGGCAATCTGAAATTTTTTTGAATGATATTCAAGAAAAGAATATTATAAAAAATTTCATAGAATTGGAAGAAATCCTTCTTTTGGAGGAAATGATCAAGGAATACTCGGAGATACATCTACAAAACCTTCGTATAGGAATCCACAAAGAAACGCTCCAATTAATCAAGATACACAATGAGGATCATATTCATACGATTTTGCACTTCTCGACAAATATAATATGTTTCGTTATTCTAAGCGGTTATTCTATTT